TATATCTTTGTTATGATGAACTGTGAACTACCATATCGAATTGGGTAAAAAAAAGCAAGTGATTTAAAGGAATGTAAGTTCGATATGTGTAACTCCTTCCAATCATGACTTGAGACTCCTTTTTCAGTCTCAACGACTAGCCCTGATAAATTGGATAGTCTCGGAAAGTGGATCGAATCGAATTTGATTCCATCATTCATCATAAATAATGTCGTCATATAGAAATAAAATGGATGGTTTTTGTTGGTGCAAATCCAATTCAATATTGTACATGGTCATAATTGAGTAATCATTTTGATTTAGTGACAATTTACATAGTAATAATGGAGAGCGGAGGCACCCTTATGAAAAAAAAGTTTCAATCTTTCCTTTGCCAACAGAGAACTACCTACTATCTTAGAACTCTTCCAAACGAAATTCAAAGGAGAGGGGAAGCCTGATATTCCTCTGAAGAATAAAAAATACATTTATCTCCTTTTATCCGAAACCATCACGAGGGAGGGAAATGAAAAGTGCAATGATGACATTTTCGTTAACGTTGGGAAATATAACGAACAATACGTCGAATCCATTAATGAGTTTCTAATTAACGGACTTAGACGGGTGAGAAACGAGGACCTAGACCTCGTGAAGAGGGCCTTTTGGGTTAGCCTTCAGGATCGACTTTTGATGGAAAGAGTCATTTTTTTATCTGGAATCATTAAGAAGAGCACGGCCAATCGCATTTTTGCTCTCATGTTCTTTTTGAATAAAGAAGGCGCTCTTTACCGTTAGGGATTATATCAGGGAAGCCCTACCTAGGGAATGATTTCGTCAAATTAAACGAAATAGAATTCAATGGGCGATCGCTGCGCGGGTGATCTATGGCATGCTTTTGAGATGTCCCTATCAAGTGGAGGGGAGGTATTAGGCATACTAATGTAGATCGTGTTTGAACAAGAGTCTAAAAAAGACGCACAGCCTTATATCTCGCTTATACCAGTATGGAAAACACAATTGTACCTCTCATTATCAACATCAACAAATATTACTGAAATCTTTCTAAGGAAGTACGCGATAGCCTGGATAAGAATTAGGTGAAATAGAAATCAACTAATTCTGTTAATCGGTTTTTATTACTGGTGTATTTAGAACTTAGGTAATTACTCTATCACTATATGTACTCAAAAAAGAGATCTAATTAAATCTTTTCATGCTTACTATAAGTAGTTATTTTAGTTTTTTATTGGCTGCTTTAACTATAACCCCAGCTCTATTTATTGGTTTGAAAAAGATAAAACTTATTTGAAATGAATTGAATGAATCATTTTTGATAAATCTTTTTTGAAGATTGCAGATGGTATTATTTCTGCAATAATTGTCAATTCTTTTCTTGGTCATTGAGATTCACGGATAATTCAGATTAATATTTAGGGATAGATTTTACCTTTTTTTTATTAAACTAAAATGATTGAAGTTTTCCTATTTGGAATTGTTTTAGGACTAATTCCTATAACTTTGGCAGGATTATTCGTGACTGCATATTTACAATATAGACGTAGTGATCAATTGGACCTTTGATTGAATAACTTTTTTCATTGACCTCCCCCCCTCTACAGGAGGTCAAATTCGAGCTTCAATTCCATTTTGTTTTATTTTATTAAGTTATTTGATTTGAATTTCAAATAAGTATAGAAGCAATCACGCTCTGTAGGATTTGAACCTACGACATCGGGTTTTGGAGACCCGCGTTCTACCGAACTGAACTAAGAGCGCTTGTAAAATAAAAAAGATCATTTTCCCTATTCCAATATATCATCTCCCATGTATTCCTATAAATTAGAGTATCTCCACCTCAATAGATCCTTCTTTATATACCATAGGAGAAGGAATCGGTAGGGATGACAGGATTTGAACCTGCGACATTTTGTACCCAAAACAAACGCGCTACCAAGCTGCGCTACATCCCTTTTCCTAATTGTTGTACAGTTTCATTGTATAAAATCTCTGTCCTCTTTTCCATATTTTCATTTTTTCTTCTATCTATATCAAACATTTTTGTCATTTCTTCTTTCTAGTTTCATATAATAAAAACGTCTCAAACCCAACTTAAGGTATAAATAAAGAATTCATATTTAGGGGTAATCCTCAGAAAAAGGGATTCATCCTTTTTTTCTTTACTTGAAATGGGTCAAGAAATTACTATCTATTGGCTTATTGTAAAATATCTATTTTAGATAGGAATTTAGCCAAAATGAAAGTAAAAGGAAAACAAAATAGAAAAGATTTGAAACTATAGCATCTGATCATATTATGTATTAAAATATATAATAAAAGTAAAGAAAGAGGATTTGCAATGCGAGATATAAAAACATATCTTTCTGTGGCACCTGTAATAAGCACTCTATGGTTTGGGTCTTTAGCGAGCCTATTAATAGAGATTAATCGTTTATTCCCGGATGCTTTATCATTCCCCCTTTCTTAATTATAATTATTATGACAAGGGATGAAGAGATTCAATTTCATGTGACGAAATTTTACCTCTTTTTTTAATCTTTCGGTATAGATAGAAAGAACAAAGAAAGAAAAATGGATTGAAGCTAATTGAAAATTACGTCAATTCAAAGTAAGATTTCATTTTTGAAAAAAAAAGAAATTCCATTCAAATAGACATCCAGTTTAGACCAAGTAAGGATATTGAAATCAGGGTTTAGAATCGAAATAATTCAGAGTTAGAACAAAATTGTATTACTTTATTTTTATCTGTTATTATTGAATTGAAAGAATACATTACTTCAGTCTTACTCTATTCATATTCTATTAATTAGATAATTACAATTACAATCGAATTTTTATAAATGTACTTACTAATTAATCATTTTTATTGATTTTTTTCTTCTTCTTCGGTTAGAACTGAAAACAGAAGAGTTAAGTGAAGTCTATCCAAAAAAATAAAGTTCATGGCTAAAGCGAAAGATGTCAGAGTTCGAGTTATTTTAGAATGTACTAGTTGTGTCCGAAAAAGGATCAATAAAGAATCTTCAGGCATTTCTAGATATACCAGTCAAAAGAATCGCTACAATACACCCAATGAATTAGAGTTGAAAAAATTTTGTTGCTATTGTAATAAGCATACAATTCATAGGGAAATAAAAAAATAGATCAAAATAAATATCATGAAATAGAAACAGTAAGAATTTAACATATTTCAAAATCAAAATATATAATAATAGAAAATATATATATATATATCCAAACGTATATATATGCAAATGAAACTTAATACACTGATTCTTTTATGTCTATACTATATAGTAACCTTCTTATACTTATTACTTAGACAAAGCTCGTATTATTAACTATTTCTTTCTATACTTTTTCGAAAAAAATGAAAAAAAAAATACACAACCCCTTCAAAAATAGGGGTCAAAAAAAAGTGTCCCATTGAAGTTTAAGGGGGGCTTCCAAACCAAATATATCAGTCTTCCCAAGTAGCTTTTTTTTTCACTCTTTTTTTCCGCAGTATCAGGTAGACCAGCTTAACCGTGTTGGTAAAAAGTTTCAGAATAATCAACGTAGTAATCGATTTTTCATTCGATCAAAAGAACTGATTAACTTTCAAACTATGAAACTAATTATTCACTTTATCGAGTTGCAAGTGAAAATAATACATCCTCGTGTTAGTAAAGTATTCTTAAGTCAACAACGTTTATTAACTACTCCTATTAAAAAGGCGATATTTTTGGGTCTACTGCCTTTCACGGAAAACGCGAAACATTCGCAAAAAGTCAGAAGCAACCTTCTCCGAAAAAGGGGCTAGGAGAAATTCGTTGGCCATGGAAATAAATGGAGATTCTAAATTATTTAGAATCTCCTTCTTTATTTTATTTGATAATCTTATGACAAATATTGTCAAAACTAATCCTATTGGATATTGCTATTTTTGAAAGTATTTTACGATTTAGAAGACATTTTTTATTGTATAGATTATATATAAATTGACTATAATTATGAAATACCTTATTTTCACGAATTACTGCATTTATTCGAGTGATCCACAAACGACGAAAATCCCTCTTTTTCCTCCCTCTATCTTTATGAGAAGAAAACAAAGCTCGCATTTTTTGTTGATTAATTGTTCGAGTATGTCTTGAATGGGCACCTCGAAAACCTGATACACTAGAACGGTTTTTTCTTCGGCGTCTCCGCGCTACGTATCCTCGTGTCACTCTAGTCATTGAATAAAATTAAACCCTAATGGATAACTAATAGATTTCTATTCTTTGAATCATCCATTTCTCTCCATCTACGGTCAATAAATAACAAAGCGGATTATTCCCATATATCAAATATCAATTCCAATGGCTTTTGCTGCTCTAACCTTCCCAACCATGATTTTTGCTTTTGTCTTCTTTTCATCTGGAAATCCATAAGTCTAAGCATATTGAAGACAATCAAAAAAACAGTGGGTTCCATCGTTTCCATGGTTATCTTTCAAACGGTGAGGTTCTCTCTATACACCGGAGCGCCTTCTTTCATTTAAGAAAAAGAGATTGTGAACTTGTATAGTTCATATTCTTTGGCTTGACTTATCAATCGTAAAGTCATAGCTCCTTTCACATTCAGAGTTATCTATCCAGTGACGGCATTTCATCGTGGGTTATGAGAGCCTGTTCTAATGGATTGGGAACCATGACTGTGATAGAATAAGGGATTCCATATTTCATTCCAATGAAATCCAAGAAAATTGGAATTTCACTTTCTAATCGGTTTCCGTAAAATCACTCAGCAGTCCCAGCTTCTTATCTGTTGCGGACATAAACTTCTCTGTTTCCGGATCCTGCTTTATAACACTTAAGGGTTTGTTGGTGTTCTCGGCCTGCATAACTATTTGCAATTGTCCTGCGAAGTTCCAACATTTATTCTGCTTCCAATACCATTTTATAGAGGTACAGAAAAATGATTAGTCGTAGGTTAGTGAATCATAATCCTAGCGTGAGGGAATGTTATCCCTTTGCCAGCTGTTCCTCCGGTCAGAATGATACTGACGATGCTATTCATCTGATACCATAACTAATGTACAAACATCAGGTGTCATTGTTTTTATAGTACCATATTGCTGATCGTCTTACTCCCTTATATACATCATCATTCTCAGCACCGAGAAATACCACGAAAAGAACAGTGCAATTCGCGGTGCTGCTCACGATCACTCTAGATAAAAAAATGTTTCTCTCTTGATAAAGCTGTTCGTAAATCAAAATGATCTTCTCTTCATCTCCCGGAGGATTCAGGGGTACTTTTGAAATGACTAGAATCATAAATCAATTTCATCTCTCAATTCTTAATATTAAACTTGAAGAGGGAAACGTGAAAATCCATGATCTCTTGTCTTCATTCCTTTTTTTTTTTTTATTCTATTTGATACATAGATCGGAAAGTAAAACAGAATAACTAAAGAAAAGGTGGAAAGGAATGAATCATTCGAATATATCTATTCATTGATTCTGCGAAATGGAACCCATCTTCCCATTGCGTATTGGCACTTGTTAGGTATAGAATAAATCTGCCTCTCTTTGTTTTTACGAACAGAGCTTTGCTCCGTTATTTTCAATAGAATGAAATCGATATTCACCCTTTCTGATACAGAATCTACTGAATGAAAAAAAGTGAAAACAGTTTAGGTACATAGTATAGAGTTTTCTTATTTCATGTAAAGTAATGCGAGAAAATAAAGTGACATAGTTTCTATCTGAGAAAGGGGTATTTCCATGGGTTTGCCTTGGTATCGTGTTCATACTGTTGTATTGAATGATCCCGGTCGATTGCTTTCTGTTCATATAATGCACACAGCTCTAGTTGCTGGTTGGGCCGGTTCGATGGCTTTATACGAATTAGCGGTTTTTGACCCCTCTGACCCCGTTCTTGATCCAATGTGGAGGCAGGGTATGTTTGTTATACCTTTCATGACTCGTTTAGGAATAACCAATTCCTGGGGTGGTTGGAGTATTTCAGGAGGAACTGTAACGAATCTGGGTATTTGGAGTTATGAAGGTGTTGCTGCAGCACATATAGTATTTTCTGGTTTGTGTTTCTTGGCAGCTATCTGGCATTGGGTATATTGGGATCTAGAAGTCTTTTGTGATGAACGCACAGGAAAACCTTCTTTGGATTTACCCAAGATCTTTGGAATTCATTTATTCCTCTCAGGGGTGGCTTGTTTTGGCTTTGGTGCATTTCATGTAACAGGTTTGTATGGTCCGGGAATATGGGTATCCGATCCTTATGGACTAACTGGAAAAGTACAAGCTGTAAATCCAATTTGGGGTGTGCAAGGTTTTGATCCTTTTGCTCCGGGAGGAATAGCCTCACATCATATTGCAGCAGGTACATTGGGCATATTAGCAGGCTTATTCCATCTGAGTGTACGTCCGCCTCAACGTCTATACAAAGGATTACGTATGGGCAATATTGAAACTGTCCTTTCCAGCAGTATTGCTGCTGTTTTTTTTGCAGCTTTTGTTGTTGCAGGAACTATGTGGTATGGTTCAGCAACGACCCCAATCGAATTATTTGGTCCTACTCGTTATCAATGGGACCAGGGGTACTTTCAGCAAGAAATATATCGAAGAATTAGGGTTGGGTTAATCGAAAATCTTAGTTTATCGGAGTCTTGGTCTAAAATTCCTGAAAAATTAGCTTTTTATGATTATATTGGTAATAATCCGGCAAAGGGGGGGTTATTCAGAGCAGGTTCAATGGACAACGGGGATGGAATAGCTGTTGGATGGTTAGGACATCCCGTATTTAGAGATAAAGAAGGCCGGGAGCTTTTCGTACGTCGTATGCCTACTTTTTTTGAAACTTTTCCAGTAGTTTTGGTAGATGAAGATGGAATTGTGAGAGCTGATGTTCCTTTTAGAAGGGCCGAATCCAAATATAGTGTTGAACAAGTAGGTGTCACTGTTGAGTTCTATGGTGGCGAACTTAATGGAGTAAGGTATTCAGATCCTGCTACTGTCAAAAAATATGCTAGACGTGCCCAATTAGGTGAAATTTTTGAATTAGATCGGGCTACGTTAAAATCTGATGGTGTTTTTCGTAGCAGTCCAAGAGGTTGGTTTACTTTTGGTCATGCTACCTTTGCCTTGCTCTTCTTTTTCGGACATATTTGGCATGGTGCTAGAACGTTGTTCAGAGATGTTTTTGCCGGTATTGATCCAGATTTGGATGCTCAAGTAGAGTTTGGAACATTCCAAAAACTAGGAGATCCAACTACAAAGAGACAAGTAGTCTGATAAAAAATGGTTGTGGGATCTTTTGCTTCTCTTTTTTTTATAAGATAAAAAAGAACTTTTCTTTAACTCTTTTTATTTAGTAAAAGATTTCAAATAAATAGGTGTGGAAGCTATATATAATTGCAAACCACGATCAAATCTATGGAAGCATTGGTTTATACATTTCTTTTAGTTTCGACTTTAGGGATCATTTTTTTCGCTATCTTTTTTCGAGAACCACCTAAGGTTCCAACTAGAATAAAAAAATGAAATCATTCAATTAAAGTAATGAGTCTCCCGATAGGGTAGGCTCATTACTTCAATTAGTCTCCGTGTTCTTCAAATGGATCTCTTAGTTGTTGAGAGGGTTGCCCAAAAGCAGTATATAAGGCGTATCCAGTAAAGCTTACAAGTAAACCTGATATAAAGATAGCGACTAGAGTTGCTGTTTCCATTTTTCCAAAATTGTAAGATTAGAAAGATTTGATCTTACTAACTATAAGATCATTTATTTACAACTACAGCAGAATAGTATACAAAGTCAACAGATCTTAACCAATCATCAGTAAATAGAATAGGATTTATGGCTACACAAATTTTTGAAGATAATTCCAGATCTGGACCAATACGAACTCCTGTAGGGGATTTATTGAAACCTTTGAATTCAGAATATGGTAAAGTAGCCCCGGGCTGGGGTACTACATCATTTATGGGAATTGCAATGGCACTATTTGCCATATTCCTATCTATTATTTTAGAAATTTATAATTCTTCCATTTTATTAGATGGAATTTCCAGTAATTAGGTTTATGAAGTTTGAGTCTTTTCATTAGAACTTGATATTTGCATTTCTAACAATTTTGGTAGTTTGACCGCGGAATTTATTTGTTTCGGTATTTTTGGAAAATGAGTGTGTGACTTGTTATAATGGATCCTTTGAATAATATTTAAGTTGAATACCTCTAATAAGATGATTCTACTTCGTCAGACATTGATTCAAATATCTGGAGCACGAAATAAATAGAACACGAAAAGAAATATTGGAACTATGATTCATACCTACTATTGAGACCTCGTAACTGGACTACAAAAAAAATGGAAATCAATAGAATATATATATTGTATATATCTTGTTTTTTTCTTCAATTCAATGAATTCTATTCCTTTAGATTTTTTTTTATAACCTATATATTTTGTTGAGTCGAGTCATTCATCCATTTGAAAAAGAAGTGATGAATTCAAGGGTTCTTAACTCATAAAACCCTTGAGTTTACCTTGAGGATAAATCATCGTGATTCTAGTATGAATCTGAAGTTTAAAATGATTCATAGGATCTAAACAAGACAATTCCTATTTATTAGTAAAAAAGATAAAATAAAGATTATGGAAAGAAAAAAAGAAATCCAAATAAATAAGAAATCCAAATACAAAATAGGGAAGAGAAGATTCAAGAGGCCTATAATAATCAAAAGGAATATAGATGAGCCGACTTGATATTTTTTAGCATTATCATCACAAAGATGAAATTTCGGACTTTTAGTAATTGAATCTGTTCAACTCAATCAGGTGGTTAATGAAGTCTTCACTTTTTTATGCCATATCCGTTGAAAGAAGTGTTTGTGGATTTCGGCTTGAGCCGTATGAAATGAAATTTTCATATACGGTTCTCAAAGGGGGAATCTTCCCTTCCCGGGTTACCTATCTCAATAAAGTATATAATTGGTTTGAGGAACGTCTTGAGATTCAGGCGATTGCAGATGATATAACTAGTAAATACGTTCCACCTCATGTCAACATATTTTATTGTTTGGGGGGTATTACACTTACTTGTTTTCTAGTACAAGTAGCTACAGGTTTTGCTATGACTTTTTACTACCGTCCTACTGTGACAGAAGCTTTTTCCTCTGTTCAATACATAATGACGGAGGCTAACTTTGGCTGGTTAATCCGATCGGTTCATCGGTGGTCAGCAAGTATGATGGTTCTAATGATGATTCTACACGTATTTCGTGTGTATCTCACTGGTGGGTTTAAAAAACCCCGTGAATTAACTTGGGTTACAGGTGTGGTTTTAGCTGTATTAACAGCATCTTTTGGTGTAACTGGTTATTCCTTACCTCGGGACCAAATTGGTTATTGGGCAGTCAAGATCGTGACCGGCGTACCTGAAGCTATTCCTGTAATAGGATCACCTTTAGTCGAGTTATTACGTGGAAGTGCTAGTGTGGGTCAATCCACTTTGACTCGTTTTTATAGTTTACATACTTTTGTATTACCTCTTCTTACTGCTGTTTTTATGTTAATGCATTTTCTCATGATACGTAAGCAAGGTATTTCGGGTCCTTTATAAAGAAAATCGATTATAGATATTTTTCATTTAGAATATTAGAATATATCATCTTGGGGAGGACACGTGGTATTTCATTGCTAAAAAATATAGATTTTTAAAAAAATCACATATGTTATTTGGATACTTCTCTTCAATTCCGAAGTCTTGTATTCTCTATTTGATACGACTTGTTGAAGTGGATTTTACGAACAGAAGATAGATTATGGGAGTGTGTGACTTGAACTATTGATTTGGCCATGCAGAGATATGATTTTATCCGCCACGTTGTAATAAAAAAGAGCAAATGTGTCTCCACATCTAGCCAACATGTAAGCCCTATACATAGCATAAGATAGGCTCGTTCGCTTAAGGAGAGTCTTTTCTATGATCATTGTCATCCATGCATAGGCTCCGT